GCTAATTCCCCATTCTCCAATCAGTCCTTCCCATGGGTTAGTGTCCCACCAAATAATTGGAGGAGTGAAATCCTAATCTAATTCAAAAAAAGCAGTAAGTCCAAGGAAATAAACTAATAAAAAATACGTATTTTTTTTTTTTCGGATTAAACAAAGGGATTCGCAAATAAAAGTGCTAACGCTACAACCAGTCCATAAATTGTTAAAGCTTCCATAAAAGCCAGACTAAGCAATAAAGTACCTCGTATTTTTCCCTCCGCCTCGGGCTGTCTCGCGATCCCTTCTACAGCTTGGCCCGCAGCAGTACCTTGACCAACCCCAGGTCCAATAGAAGCAAGCCCGACGGCCAACCCAGCAGCAATAACGGAAGCGGCAGAAATCAGTGGATTCATGATAAGTTCCTCACACCAAAATAAGTAAATAGTTAATGATACGATCAACCAATAAATTATGACTTAATTATTCCATCGCTAAGATCTATACAGTCGAAGGAAATAAGAACTCGGAATTGAAGTAATAATATTATTATTGAATCATCAGAACGGCTTCGATATTTCTTTTTTAGTTTTTATTCACAGAATTTTTTTGAATCCATACCATTCTTTTTGAATTTTTCGTTTTTTCTTATTTTCTTGATTGAATCTCTTTATTCAATAGTCACTTTATTTTATTCATTTAATATTCAATTCACAACTACAAAGGAAATGGAGGGGATTCCATTGGAATTCCTATCTAAATTCACAGTAATAGAGCCGCTTAGATATTACATATATAACTAATTAATATCTAATATTACATATACATGTGTTTCTTGGATAACGTAAATCAACCATTCATATCTTACATTCAATCGGATTATAGAATCATTCTTCGAAACATTCACAAGAGTTGTCTTATACTAATTAGAGTACATACATCTAGTTCGGCCCCCCCTAACCAATCCATTTTTTTTTATAAATTTGAATTTAGTTTTTTGTAAATCTTTATTTTTTCTTTTTTTACTCGCCGACGCAGGTACAATCAATCTACATGGACAAATTCGTTAGATCGAATCGTTGCATCGAAATAGAAGTATTTGATTGATCTAAGTTCAGGTAATTTATTATTTATTAAAATTCTCTTTTGGTCAACCGTTTAATTGGATGAAATCAACTTGAATGGGAATTTTTCTATATAACAATAGCATCTTTTTTAAAATAGCACACTATAATACTATAAGTATTACAATCCTAATTATTATTCAGATTATGATTACTAATATCTAATAATATTGGATATTGGAATTAAATGAACAAAACAATATAAAGATAGTATTCATTGGGGGGGGGATAAATAGACCGAACTGGAATTTTAGGAAAAAGATCTTTTCGATCTCTTTCCTTTTTTTTACTTCCCCTTTTGTTTGTTGCAATTCCCTAATACCGCTAATATCTTATTTTTGACTATTACTTCTATACTTTATATAGTTTATATTTATATAATTTATCTATTTATTTTTATATATTATGCTCCTTAAGCAGATTACCTTGATACGCACATATATTGCGTAAGGCTTAAACCAAAAAAAGACTATTTCGAAAACTAGTCAATGATGACCCTCCATGGATTCGCCTATATAAGCCGCAGCTAAAGTTGCAAAAATAAGAGCTTGAATACCGCTTGTAAATAATCCAAGTAACATGACGGGTATAGGAACCACTGAAGGTACTAAAGAAACAAGAACAAGAACTACTAATTCATCAGCTAATATATTTCCGAAAAGTCGAAAACTAAGTGATAGGGGTTTTGTGAAATCTTCTAAAATATTAATGGGTAAAAGGATTGGAGTTGGTTGAATGTATTTACCAAAATAACCTAATCCTTTTTTACTAAGACCCGCATAGAAATATGCTACTGACGTGAGTAAAGCTAAAGCAACAGTAGTATTTATATCATTTGTAGGCGCGGCTAATTCCCCATGAGGTAACTGTATGATTTTCCAAGGTAAAAGAGCACCCGACCAATTCGAAACAAAAATAAATAGAAACAAAGTTCCAATAAAGGGAACCCATGGACCGTATTCTTCGCCAATCTGAGTTTTGCTCACATCTCGAATGAATTCAAGAACATATTCGAAGAAATTCTGACTGTCAGTAGGAATGGTTTGTGGATTACGAACAGCTATAATGGCTGAACCTAATAAGATAGCAATTACAACCCAAGAAGTAATAATTACTTGGGCATGGACTTGAAAACCTCCTATTTTCCAATAGAAATGTTGGCCGACTTCCACACCGGATATATCGTATAAGCCTTTTAGTGTGTTGATATAACATAATAGAACATTCATATTGCCCTCTGAAAAAAATAGAACTTTAAAAAGAATTATTTTGATTCAACCTTCTCTTTTTTCGACTTGCCTAGTTGACTTATATATATTTGTATACCAATTAATTACATAATATCCCTAGTTACTTGTATCTCTTTTAGGAATCATAACCGATTTCATAAATCTATGGAGTTCCCAAAAGAATTTTTTTATTTTATTATTCATTATTAATATGAATCAAGGATTTCGTATATAACTAGAACGACCCTCACAAATTGCAAATACTAATTTGTTAAGAATTAATCGGATTGAAGCTATCGCGTCATCATTTGCTGGGATCGAAATATCAGCGAGATCTGGGTCACAATTTGTATCGATTAAACAAATCGTTGGAATTCCCAAAATCATACATTCTCGAAGAGCCATATATTCTTCTTGCTGATCAACGATTATTACAATATCGGGTAATCCAGTCATATATTTGATCCCGCCCAGATATGTTTGCAAGTGAGATAATTGTCTCTTCAACATAGCTGAATCCCTTTTCGGAAGACGATTGAGTCTCCCCATCTTTTGTTCCGTTCTCAAGTCCCTGAACTTATGAAGTATCGTTTCCGTAGTATACCAATTCGTTAACATACCGCCTAGCCATTTTTTATTAACATAATGACAACGGGCCCTTATTGCAGCCCGTGCTACTGAATCGGCTGCTTTATTTTTGGTACCAACAATTAAGAATTGCTTTCCCCTACTTGCTGTATCAAAAACTAAATCACAAGCTTCTGATAAAAAACGGGCAGTTCTAATAAGATTTATAATATGAATACCTTTACGCTTTGAAGAGATATAAGGTTCCATTCTAGGATTCCATTTACTAGTACCATGACCAAAATGAACTCCTGCTTCCATCATTTCTTCCAAATGGATGTTCCAATATCTTCTTGTCATTTATTTATCCACACCTCCTTTCTTTTTATTAAAAAAAAGAGAGACGGGGTGCCCTGAAATAGAAATAAATAATTGTTCCGATGGAACCTTCGTTTCTACCTCTAACGGATATTGGCCATTGATACACGATTCAAACCATTAATATTAATTTCTTTCTATTCTATTTGTTATTTTATTATCTTTATTACTATATACCAAATAAAAAAAAAAAAAAAATGACCGCAAATACAAATAGCTAAAAAGAAAGGGGGTGAATCCGCTCTTAGGAATCATTCAACCCTCGAAATGATTGTCTCAGTGTATCGTGTAAATTCCTTGAAATGAAAAAATCAAATAATTCTCTGTGGTGGAACAAAATATCTCGCATTTCTGCCTCGAATAGTTTATTGTTTTTGGTTTCCAAAGGAATGTTGGTATGTTGCCTTGAACGTTGCACTAATCCGTTGAATCCCGTACCAACGGGTATCATCCCCCCTAGAACAACGTTCTCTTTCAGACCTTTCAACCAATCGATACGACCCCGGAGAGCGGCTTTTGCTAAAACTCGAGCAGTTTCTTGAAAACTTGCTTCGGATATAAAACTTTGAGTATTTAGAGATGCTTTCGTTATTCCCAATAAGATAGCTCGGTAACAGATCGCTTCTTCCAAAGCGCGCCCTGTTCGTTCCGCCCGCAACAATTCAATCAGTTCTCCGGGTGAAAAAACATTAGACATTCCCTCTTCTGAAACCAACACTTTTGATGTTATTTGACGCACAATAATTTCTATATGTCGATTATGAATCTGCACCCCCTGAGATCTATAAACTTTTTGGATCTTATTAACCAAAGAGATACGCCCTTGCACTATAGTTAGCTCAGCACCAATCAAGAATCTCCAAGGAATTCCAATAATTTTTGTTATACTCTTGTTCCAACCCTCCATTCTCTTTTCTAGGTTCATCGATATTGAATCAATCGAACGCACTTCTAACACTTGTTCCACTTTTGGAAGACCTTGCGTTATATCCCTAGATCTCGATTTTTCATATATAAATGTAACTAATGTATCTCCTTTGTAAAGGATTTCTCCATAATGGCCATGAACGGTTGCTCCCGGAGTGGCCAAATAAGCTTTAGCTGATCTTATTACTACAGAGTCAATTTGAACAATTAGAACTTGACCCGATTTTAAGTGCGGTCCGTTTTTGGATATACATAAATTTTCACAAATAAACTGCCCAAGGCTAATTATTCTAGACGCTTCTTCACAATAATTATGATGGAGAAAATTCCAATTCAAATTGAATGGATTCAAAACGATGTTACCGCGCGGATCGGGATTATTATAAATAGAAACCCTACCATTTTCATCCATTAAATAATATTTAAGCACTTGAAAAGTCTGTTTGAAATTGTCAAGTTGTAAATATTTAGTTCCCGAGATCTGATTATAAGTTATTAAATGGTAAAATGAATAAAAATGCGCAATTTGAGGGGTTCTTCCTAATCCTAAAGGTCCCAAGGAATTCCTAATTGGAATTAGACTATCTCTTTTCATTGATTCTTTTTTTATTACATCATTGTAATATTTTACATCGTTGAATGGACCCATTTGAAAACAATTAGATGCTGACAAAATTATAAAAGATTGGCATTCCTTATTCCTCTTCAACAACGTACGAATAGTTACTTGATTTTGGCTAAGTGATTGTTGAATCCCTGCCTTGGAAGAAATAGAATAAAATGGATTGATACTGGTGCG